GAATGCTAAAACTCTTTACTAAAAAAAAAATGAGAGGAGTACCGCAATTCATAAGGGATTTCCTTGTCTATATATCGTTCTCTTCGATCTTTTAGGTCCCGACTTCACCTCGACGGTTATGGCATGATACCTTTAAAGTCTATATGCGATGGATAGACTCCTGAAACCATGACATACTGGCTTACTTGAACAGAATAGCTTCCTAAAAGAAAGGGAAGGGTTAATTCTACAAAAGAAAAAGCCTTTTTCACGAGGTACAACTCCAAATTTTTGTTACGTAATTGACCATAGATTAATTCCCTTTTTATGTAGGAGTATTGAATACACCTACAATTCTGAGCTTCATATTACTCCGGCAAGAAACATGTCAGAGCCAGGGCATCCCAATCGGATTGAATGGGATGACAGATACTAATTCCTGTAAAAAAATAATTTCGAGCAAATCACACATCGCAGTATACCAGGCCTTCTAATTCTTTAAGAGGTTTATCTAAAAGATTCGCGATATAACTTGGAAGACGTTTCAAATACCACACGTGAGTTACTGGGCATGCCAGTTTGATGTAACCCATTTGATATCTTCGTACTCGAGAATCAACAAATTCGACTCCGCATTGTTCACAAAATCTCAAGTCTTCTTTTTCATCTCCGATGACTCGATAATTTCCACAAGCACAAATTCCACTTTTTATAGGACCAAAAATTCTTTCACAAAATAATCCATCTTTTTCCGGTTTATTCGTTTTGTAATGAAAAGTATAAGGTTTTGTCACTTCTCCAACAATTTCTCCATTAGGTAGAATTTTAGTGGCCCAAGCACTTATTTGTTGAGGCGAAACTGATCCAATTCGGAGTTGTTGATGTTTATACCGATCGATCATAGAAGAAAAATTCTGATTCGTTCCGATTCATTTCGATTAAGCTTCCTTTCTATTAATCCGGAAATTTTTCTCAGATACAAGGAAATGGTTCAGTTCCAGAGCCAAAGATCGTAGTTCTCGAACGAGCAATCTAAAAGATTCTGGAGCATCTTCGGGGTTAGGTATTATTCCGCCAACGATCGTAGTCCCAAGTACTTCCTGGCGAGCTCTAATATGATCCGATTTATAAGTAAGCATTTCTTGTAAAATATGAGCAACACCAAATCCCTCTAGAGCCCAAACTTCCATTTCTCCTACCCGCTGCCCCCCTTGCTTAGCCCTTCCTCTAAGGGGTTGTTGTGTAACAAGTGCATAATGTCCGCTGGAACGTCCGTGAATTTTATCATCCACTTGATGAATTAATTTCAAGATATAGGGTTTTCCTATTATAACAGGTTGTTCAAAAGGCTCCCCCGTTCTTCCATCAAATATTCTGCTTTTTCCCGGATATTCGGGTTCAAATACCCAGGGATTCCCTGTTTCCTTACTGGCTTCATATAATTCCGAAAAGACTAGTTTTCTCGAAGCCTCTTGTTCATATCTCTCATCAAAAGGTGCTATTCGATAATGTCTATCTAGCAGACTACCCGCTAATCCCAGCGAGCATTCAAATATCTGTCCTACATTCATTCGTGAAGGGACTCCTAATGGATTGAAGACCATATCAACAGGTCTTCCATCTTGCAAATAAGGCATATCTTGTCTAGGTAAAATTTTGGAAATAATACCCTTATTTCCATGTCTTCCAGCTACTTTATCACCTACTTTGATTTCACGTTTCTGTGAGATATATACACGAATAATTTCTGGATTATAACTAGAACTCCCCTTTTTGCGGATCCATCTCACATCAATAACTCGACCCCTACCACCTATAGGTAGTTTTAAACAAGTTTCCTTTGAAGTGGATACCTGGATGCCCAGTATGGCTCGTAATAATCTATCTTCCGGGGCATACGATGATTCCTTCGCTATCTGGGGCGTTAATTTACCTACTAAAATCTCGCCCGTCTCAACCCAAGATCCAAGCATCACAATTCCGTTTTTGTCTAAATTGCGGAGTAAATGCGCCTCTAAATGTGGTATTTCATTAGTGATCCTTTCGGGGCCTTGACTTGTCACATGAGTCTGAATTTCATATTTACGGATGTGAAAAGAAGTATAAATATCTTCATATACCAGACGTTCACTAATAAGTACCGCATCCTCAAAATTGTAACCTTCCCACGGCATATAAGCTACTAAAACGTTTTTTCCCAACGCGAGTTCCCCGCCAACGATAGCGGCACCATCCGATAAAATTTGTCCCTTTTTAATGCATTTACCCTGCTGAACCAGGGGTTTTTGGTGCATACAAGTATTTTTGTTAGAACGTTCATACATAATTAATGGAATGCTTCGAGTATCTCCATTACCTGAGAAAAGGATCTTGTTAGTATTGGCATAAATGATCTTTCCCTCGTGTTTAGCTATAGCGAGAACCCCTGAATCTAGAGCCACTTGCCTTTCTAATCCGGTTCCAACAATGCACTTCTCAGACTTAGAAAGTGGAACTGCTTGACGTTGCATATTAGAACTCA